AAAACTATCATTTTTTGCATCCCATCCTAAAAACATTTTATTCAAAATTCACCAAACAACTTGGGCCTTTATGTTGTAATGCACCATTACTATCCAACAACCCTTTCAGTTATGCTACCTTTACAGGATCAATCCAGTTGTTTTCTTTGTCGGTAATTGGCTTTCTTTTTTTTTTTTTCTTTAACTTTAAATTAAAAAGAAAAAAAAGTATTCTGAAGCCAAATGCTCTTGGACGGGCAACGGGCAGTTGAATAGAGAGAGAAATCTTTCTCTTTGGTTGGGAAAGAGTAGGAAAGATAGGACCAGGACGGCTGTGATTGAGAAAAGCAGGCTGAATTCCTATTCGATTGCTCCGCACCTGTGCCTGTCTTGTATTGAGGAAATAACATTCAGTGTGGTGGGGGGCCTTACCGACTGCTACTGCCCCAACAGTTCTTCAAGCTATTTTTGTTGGGGGTAGAGTCTGACAAGGTGTAGCGACCAGGTACCCACATTGAAGAAAGATAGTCTAGTCATCAACGTCGAATCAGATGAATGAGATTTGATGATGTCCGATAATAAATAAGAGTTCAATCGGCGCCCTTTCAAGAGCTTTTTCCCTTCATAATGACAATTGAAATCGGGGCAAGTTCACCGGGAAGGCTTCGGGTAAAGGTAAAGTCGGGCAAGGAGTTTGCAAAGAGTCATAGCAGAGCCAGCGCGAAGGATCAAAGGCTGAGTAAGTGACGGGCTTTTCTCTCTCTCTCCCCCCTCCGCGATTTGACTGAAAGCCTTACGATGGGGTCCTTCAAACTATCGGAGATGCCTTGTCATCACATCCACTACTTCGTCCCTTTCTATACCGAGCCGTACCGTAACAAGCCATACCGTACGGGGGTCACGTCCTCTCTCATTTTTGAAAGGGATGATGGGCAGCTACGTGACTCTTAAAGATGCCCAAACATCCGCGTGATGTAGCTTCTACTCTGATAGCATGCGATGAGCAAACCGGTAAGAGGTACTCGAATCCGACGGCGTGATCAATCCTCTATTTTGAAAGGGTTAGAGCCCGGTGATTAGCTTTAGCTTCTAGATCAGCATCCGGTAAAAGGAGGACGGGCAGTGAGTTTAACAATCCACTCTTTCTATTCGCTCTAGCCAGGCTTTCATCCGCTTCTACTTCAACTGGGGAGGAGAGGAAAAGCAGTTTTTTCGATACGATCTCCCTGTCTCGCTGCACCGGCATAGAGGGAAACTTCTTATGCGTTTTGTCTAGGATAACGAAAAACGGCTTTTGATCGGTCCGCGTGGCTCCCTATCGTCGCAGCCCTTTGCGCGAGCATTTTAGACTTTCTCGCGCAGCAGGAAATCGAAAGCACGAGCTTCGATCAACCAATGAAGCAAGCTTTTTTGGTAGGGCCCTGGAACAGAAGAAAATGCGATTCCAGAAGTGTGAAATGTTGGCAATGCTTACCAGCCTAAGTGGCAATCTGCTCCGCGTCTCAGATGCACCGCAAACAGCCAAGATTTAATTGACACCGATCGCGAAGCGGTCACTCGTATAATAAATGTAGGATCGCTATAATGAATACATAAGAGAGAAAGATTACTCATGCCTTCACCACTAGCTATATCTCGATTCAAGTGTAAGTTCGAATCCCGGCAGTTCGAGACTGGTTACGGGTTTCGAATAGGCGTGATCGATAGGGTGACGGGACTGACGGGAAGAGCTAGCTCGGACTGCCTTTCAAAAGGGCTCAAACAGCGACCTCCCCCTCATGGCAGGAAAGGCTATTAGACAAGGTTTTCACACTTCTCTATGATATATGTCTAGCGAAATGTCTTGAGATCACGAGGCTTAGTCGCGTGTTTGTGCGAAAGTCCGGAAGCTCATGATGCTGCTAAGTTGAAAGTGAGAGAGAGGCTCTTTTGGTAGAATTCGTGGATAAGCCCTAATTTCACTCAGTTTAGCCCTCCATTTCCCTGCCTAAGTCGATCGGGATGAAAGGGTGCCATCGACCATGAGGATAGGCTTTCCAGGCTCATTCATAAGGACAAGGCCGGAGACTCTTTAGAGAGAGAGGTGTGATCCGAGACTGATTAGAATTCATTTTTCTTCTAAGTTGCAGAGATTGTCTCATTTAGTAGAATTAGGTCGATGCTTTGAGCCTTCTTACTCGACCAGAAGTCTTTGATTTGCAGAGCGATATTTATAGCTTTTATTCACGTATGCCGCTAAGGGGGTTTACTTTTTCTCCAAACAATCTAAAAATATAGATCCTCCGGCTAAGATCTTTATTTCTTCTCATGAAAGGCCTGGTTGAAGTTGGTGAGCCCGTCCACTAGCCTCATCTCCATAGTCAAGTCTTTCCTTTTCTTTCTATTCTAATGAAAGGTACGGGTTCGTTAAGGGCCTCTCTTAGACTTCTTTCCTTCCATTTCTTGCTTATTTAGATCGTGTTTTGAAATGAAATCCGTCTTTCTTTCAGGTTGTCTTTCTGTTCCTGGAATAATGGTATACAAGAATAGATTGCCTTTTAGGAGTGGAATTGGGTACCTGTCCCAAGGTTTTCCGCGAAAGACCTACCTTACCTTAGATCTCGACTGTGATCCCTGCCTCGAGGAGAGGGTGGGGAATGTAGTTACGGGAGTCGGAGTGCGATTAGCCCGTTCGTTAGAGCAAGGAGAGGCGGGTTGGCTCTTGTCTTGAGGTCACGGGTTGCATTGGTAGCCAGAGCCAGAGACAGGTGGTTACGAGTTTCATCCCTTAGTGCTTAGAGAGAGGGTGAAGAATGGAGCCCCAAGGGATGAGAAGCTCGTTGTGACCGATATTTGTCTTTGTTTTGGCTGCCTGTATCGCTAGTTAGAAAGGTCTAGTAAGGTAATGTCGGAATCCTTAGTCACTTAGAGTGATTCGAAACATTATGAATTTCAACAGGTCGAGAATTTGCTGATTGACGAAGCCTTTTCTTGAATGATTTCACTTCCCTTTCTCGGACTACTTGAAGCGCACTTCCAACTCTCAGCTTTCCTTTGATCCCTTCCCTCACGAATCTTACAAGCTCGGATCTCGGTTTTCCTTTCTCTCGAGCTGCTTCTCCGATCCCTTATCCGTTAAGTAAGATAAGCTCTTTACCCTTCCTTTTCCCGCCCTAGGACATGAACTGCCCGCCCTGCCTGCCTTCAAAGGCGAGTTTGAAGATAGAGTAGACCTTTGCTCTATGTAACAAGAAATTGAGGATTCCATATCATCCCTGGAACTCCTCAAAGAAAGCAGGCGAAAAAGGTATGGAGGATAGGAACGAGCTCTATCTTATGGACATGGCATCGTGAGAGCAAACAGCACAGCCGCATCGAGGTCAGCCGGAGCAAAGGAGATTAGATGAGTGATTCTCGTAGCTAAATGCTAAAATCAGGATGGGATAGAAAAAGAAAGAGAAGAAGCTAGTGACGAGTCTTGCTATTGGCGGTTTTTCTTATTAAAATAAAACAGTCCCAATGCCGATTTCTACTTATAAAACGAGTACGAACTCGCGTCGGAGAAGGCCTCCGTCGTCTAAGTCGGGCTGGCATCTCTCTCTCTTTCCTCACTACAGAAAGTTAAAGGTCCATGATCCATGGTATTTGGTCCCCTCAGCTTTGGTCGGAAAAGCTTAGGGGTCCGATCTCTGTAAACTGGTCTAAAACCGTATTTCTTCCAGAGCCTTCACCTGGAACACATTCTTCATCTGTTGATGAACGAAGGCTTTTGGTCTCTCGTATCGTCAGCTCGTAGGTTTCCTGATCTGAAACTCCGCACTTGCCTTGGGCTTTCCTTTCCTTATGGCGAATAGACTTTTCGTAATAATCGACTAAAGTAGTTGAGCGTCTCAGTACATCCAGTCGATGAGAACCATAATCATTCGAAGTGCCCCGGGCTACCAAAAAAGGGAATCTAGATTAGGGCATGGTCGGCTGAGAGGAAGTTTCATTGAATGCTACTTTCCTCGATGAGGGACCATCTAGATCGGATTCTAGAGCAGGGGACTACTCCCAGTTATCGACTTCAAACAGGGAAAGCTAATTCAGTAGTTGATTTGGGAACGAGTCGAGCATTTGAAACAGGAGAATAGAATAAAGGCTATTGAAAAATATCATCTATCGGTTGCAAGAACAATCTTCGTTGCAGATGAAATATTCAAAATAAAAAAAGTTCCTTACCTTAAAAGGATGTAACTTACCAGGGGGTTACTAGCGGTCTTTAGAACCCTATCTGTCTGATAATTTTCATGGAGGCATCACTTTCACTTTAGCTGCTAGGGCCATTAACCTTCCCACGTATGTTGCAAATGATTCATTGGGTAACTGACGGTCTACTCGTCAAGTAAAGCCTCCAACAATTCATTCTATAGGGCGAGTGGGCACGACATCGATGTTGTAGCAGAACTGCTTGATGAACTTGTCGGCCAACTCAGCGAATGTTGGCCACTTTCATAGCATAGCTGGTGTGTTACTGGAATAACTGCTGTATTACTTTGTATTGTCTCTTACCTTATCAAGTAGTTGTTCTTTTAAGTTTTCCTTTGTGTTTGTGTTGTGACTTCTTTCTTCTCTAAAAATGGTAGAGCCACAGGTCAGTAGAGCAGGTGTATCGTTTTCATAGCAGGTTCATTGCAGGCATAGCAGTTGTATGGCTTTTCTAGCTGCTTTCTATATAATATCGTATAGGAGGAGGACGTTTTATAGCTATAGAGCAGTTATATGACTTTCATAGCGTTTAGTAGTTGTAGGGATAGGTAGCTACAAGTAGTGCTGGAAGAGAAAACTACCAAAAAGAGAAGCAGTATACGCGACGGTCTAAGCCTTACATAGTTGTCTTTGTCTCCTTGGTACCCCTGCCTCTTATTCTTCCTCTGTAATAGCTGCCTCGTTAGCGAAGAGTCTTCCAAGCCGCATTAAGTTTTAGCCGTTTTTTCGGCTAAGCAACGAGCGTAGTCACCTGCCCGGTAGCAAAGACCAGGGAAAGCACCTAAACGGAAAAAACGTCTGCTTCATAAGATCATAGGTGCTCGCATTCTCATCAATCATCTGTCGAAACATACTATGGATCGGGATAAAACCACTCGACCAGTAGGGTGCCCGCAGTCAGCAAAGGATTTCCCCAGAGGGGCCCAGGAGAAAGAAAGAAAACCGTACGTGCACAGACAGACTCGTTAACATACGACATTAGTTCAGTTCAAAGTGGAGTGAGCATCAAATTCAAATCAAAGGAGACCGGACGACGGATGACACCTTCCTTCTCTAGACCGTGTCTCTGATGAAGCAATCCGAACCGACAAGCGAAGCGTCCTTCCTTTCGTGATGACCGGACACCGAGATCCATGTTCTACCTTCCCATGCTGAATCCGCTATCGCCGTCTTTCCCTCACAAGCTGAGATGAAGGAGCTCGTATTCCCATCCTTACTCGTCCATTCAATTCAGCCTTCGCTTAGCTATTCGAATCAATCATTGAATGGGAATGGGTGTGGGAACTACTGGTTGTGCCCCCGTTTCTTTGGCTTCAACGTCAACCGGGGAAAGCTCAAGAGATGAGGAATCTGAGAAAGCTTCTCTTCTGCCTACCAAAGACAGAGGGTCAGGTGCTGTCTGATCTCCTTTGTTATATCTCTTCTTTTTCCTGCTGCTAGTAGGAAACAGCTCTTAGGAATCTTAGTTTGCTTCCTTTCTTCCGTCCCTTGGGACCGCTCTTTGGTACTTCAACTGTTTACCTGATTCTCGTCCCGGAACCTGGGGTCAATCAGCCCAATCCCTGGCGTCTTTTGTTTCGGTATGCCGAAAAGCTAGCAAGTCTTTTTCATTGATCTTCTGCCCGTCTATCTCTTTCTGGTTAAATGCGTCTATCAAGGGCGTGTAAAGCAGCGGTAGATCAACATAGGTGTGAACAAAGCACCATTTTCCATGAATTCGAAAATCTACAATAGCGAGAACATTCTTTTAAAAGAATGTAGCTGCAGTCGTCACTCTATTTCTTAATAAAAATAGTATTAATTATTTATATTAAGAAATAATAGAAGGATTCAGTGCGCCCATTTCCTTGTAGAACTAGACAGAGAGAGATTCTATCTCTAAAGATGTTCCGCAAAATCCCATATCCGTTAGACCGTTGGAATCGAGGATAGAGCTTGAGCCGTTAAACCTGCCTGCGATCGAGCTTCACTTCAAGGCAAGGCTACGTAAGCAAGGTTTTACAAAAAGCGGAGGGAAAGATCCTCTTTCTCTCTACCAGATTCATCCAGCACCTTGTATGTAATGCTTCAACCTTGCTAGAACTACCCTTAGATCAGGAGAGAAAAGTACTAATTCAAGAACAACTCGAACAACCTAATAAATCAATGATTCTGTTAAGTATCACAGTTCGGTCTATCTGGCTAACCCAAAATACTAGCTCTATCTCAGAAAGTCAACAGCTAGCTCTAAAAGGGCTATCTCAAGCTCCAGTCCACTCACAATTGATCGGGAAGGCTTGAAATCGAACTTGCCTTGCTTGATTTGCTCCACGCTGAAGGGTTTGAAGAGAGCCTCAAACAAAGAAACTAGAGAAAAGCTGCGAATAAGACTCCCCTATTTGACCGGGAGCCCAACACCTAGGAGCATAAGCAGAAAGGAGTAAAAGGAAGAATTTTTCCATTACTAGATAGTCCAACTGCCCCGGTACTAATATGGTTATCAACCTAGGTCAAACGAAGCCTTCCGCCTATAATATAATGAGGCAGGCAACCACAATTAAACAACATCACCCCGTCTCCCCCGAGCGAAGGAGAGAGAAGAAAAGGCCATGGATTACAGACGTTATCTCATTGACAACACTTTCTATTGAGAACCGTGCTATAGCCGCCTATTCTTGATGGAAGTTTTCAGTCTTCTCTGTAGTCATTCCTGTGCTCTTCCCGAAAAAACACCCGAAAGGAGGCTTTTTTGCATGTTAGCGCCTCCCTCTAGTGCCCATTGATAAGAGTCCTAAGCTTGGGAAATCTTCCCACTTCGTTGTCTTTCTCTTTCTTTTAAGCTAGAAAGATGCAGTGCTTCAAAGATGTCTCACAAGAGACCCCTTTATCAACCTAATCAGCTTGCATCTAGGATTCAGACTAGCCCACAATATCAAAGCCTCCTATCAGAGTCAACCCATGTCACAAACCAATCTAACTTTATGCTTACTTTGTTTAAGTTTAGAAGATCAAAATCTTATTCGTAGTAATAGAGAGAGATTTCTTTCCCGCTTTTCAGATCACTATGAATCTATCTCATCAAAATGAATTGCACATTGGATTCTCGATGTATTCGTCTCGGTCTAAGGAAAGGGGAAAAAAAGTACTTCCACTCGATGGTTTATGGGGCACTCTCTCCCACCCCCTTGCAGGAAAAAGGATTAAGATACTACGGCTATCTCTTATCTCTGACATTTACCCGGAAAAAGGCCTCCTTAGAAGAGACCAATTCAAAGCAAAGTATGTAGCCATAGAAATTGGAAAGAGCGATTGAGAACAGCTGGCTTGACCCACACGACACTGATTGTCACTTCCTTTCCCTTCTTTAATTTAAAGAAAAAGTAAAACGAAATGCGAATAGAACTCACGAAATCTGGAACTAACCTCTTAACCGTTCGTGCTCCATTGCCATTCATTCATGAACTGGTTTGATTGACCGTAATTCCCTACTCCTAGGACAGCCTTAAACCAATCAGTAAATACAATAACAAAAACAAAAAGAAAAAAGATGCAGCGGCTATAGACACTGACTTTACTGTTGATGACGCGCGGGAAAATGCTACTTTTTAGATTGATGCGTAATTGGACAGCTTTCCTTGATCGAAGTCTGTAGCAGCTCAGTAACAAAAGAAGCTTCCTTCCCAGGACAAGCGACAATCGGGACTCTTTTATCCTTCGAAGAGGTAGACGGCTCCCTCTATTTCCAACTCGACCTCAAAAAACCATAACTAACTATTATAGTTAGATCTAGTTATACAATCTCGGATTCTCCTTTCCTAGCCCAAATTGAACATTGACCTCTTTCTAGGCATGACATTCCAGTGAGCTCTTACCATAGTAGTAGTCTATTTATCATTTCCGGTCTTTCTGTTTTTTCTTTCATTGTCGGGAGTAGGCTTTCTTGTCCTCCTTTATTCGAATTCTAAATAGGAATGCCCACGAATTGGCTTCGAGTCTTCGTATTAATGCCGGAATTCCCCTCACTTCCCAAATGAAATAGAACCAAAGTCAAGACAATTTAGCAGGATAATGGGGGGAACCCTATGATAGAATCTTCTAGGTATCTGCCTTTCTGTTAGAGGAGATTTTTGGAGTTTCGCTGTAAATAATCAGCTCTGGTGGTTCTTTCTTGAGCCAGCGGAGATGACACCAAAAGCTCAGTGGCTTTTGGGCTTTCTTCTGTCTCGGACCCTGACCTGTGCTGTGCCATGGAGGGTTTCCCTTTATTGGATTCTTTACCTTTATCTTTTTTAGTGAGTGGAGTTCTTTTAAGTGATTAGAGCAGAGGGAAAATCGAGATCAATCCCTGGATTCTTCCCTGCGAAGGAAAGGAGGGGTTTTTTTGGCATCAATGTCAGCAGATCGATCTGATACAGAGATTTGATTTGAGAGAAACCAAGTCTTTTGGCTTCTTTTGTGCTTAGTGTTACAGTGGTCGAGTCTGGATTTGGTAAAGTTTCTGCCCGAATGGATTTCAGCATATGGAATTAGATCAAATCAGAATTTGTGAAAACGCTATGTTTTCGTACATCCAATTATAAGGAAATATATGATACGCGCAGAGTACTGAAGGAGAAGTTGACGTCCAATTTGCAGCCCGAAGCATGCCATTCCAGTCATATCAGATCTTCTGGCGAAGTCGCAGAATCAGAGCAGAGATTCTCTCCGAACGCCCGATGGCCCTCACGGTAAGGAAGTTGACTACTTTCTTCAATCAGCAAAAGAGAGACCCTTGAGCATATTCTTCGTTATTCGTTAGAGTGACCGTTTGCGGATCCAGGAGTTCCAGTATAGTAGGCGAGTACAATGGGAATAAATCCAGTTTTTGGCTTGACTCGGAAACCGCTAGTCAACTCGTAAGCATAGCCAGGGGAGTCTCTTTCCGGAAGAGCAATCATTAATATTCGTGGAAACCCCTTTTTAATTTAAGGGCAAAAGGTCTTACGCCTTGATTACAATTTCCGGATATCTATAGCATACGTTATTCTCGGATCTCAGAGACAGATGTAGGTATACTTTGACTTTGAAAAGTCTCTGTCGCTGATCAGCTCGACTCACTTGTAGGGATAGGAGCATCAGCTCTATCATACTAGACTATGTCGCATATCCCGGTGTGAGCAAAAAGAGTACCTATCGATTTTCACTTCATTCCTGGGCATACTGGAGAACTTCCCGCTTATGAAACTATAGAAAGGGAAGAATCGCTATCAACGGGAAGAAGCGCTACCAGACATCTAAGAGGTGAAAGCGAGTAGAACGCCTTATTCAAATTAAAAGAAAGAGAGGGCTTGAGGCAAACAAAGTTTGATTCAAAAAGCAAGTTGTTGGTCTTTGATTCCTGACTGAAGAGATTCCAATCTCAAGAGCTAAAACAATGACCATGATAAAGAAGGAAGGCTAAACCACTCAACAGGGCAAAGGCAGCGTCTTTCTCCTCTATGGAAGTTCTTTGAATGCCTCTTTCTCAAAGGTCTACGCTACGAGAGGTTGAAATCTAAGAGAGAAAATATCTACTAAGCAAACATCTTTCAAAGAAGGAATTGACTACTGAAGTTGCCCTCCTAACAAACTGACCAAAACTCTAGCTATAACAAGTTGCTAAGTAAAGAGAGAGACTAAGCTGAGCTTGATTACCCCTGAAATGAGATCTTCGAAGAACCCGTCAGCGCATGCTGGCCACTATGGTATGGCAACCAGGAAGAATTTTCTTCTTGGTCCTCTTATTCTTAGACTTATTCTTATAAAGAGGAGCATCCCTTGTCTCTGCTCTTTTCAGGAAACTCGAAATATCTATTGAATTTAAAAGGTAGTCTCTTCTCGGCTAAGACGGATTTACTATTGCGACTCAGATTGGGCTAGCTGCCCTATGACCCGACGTTCGACTACTGTCTATTGTGTCTTCCTTGGTTCCAACCCTCTTTCTTTTCCAAGAAAGAAGCAAGCATTTAACAAGAAAGCATCAACCGGATTCATTAAACTTCAAAAGCATTTACCTTTCGACATATTCACTCGAGCTGAAACAATTGATTCCCCCTCGGGAATAGAGTCAGAACTGATAGCCATTTCCCTTTCCCTCGGTCTTTTTCGCCCTGAGCGGGACTCCGAAAGAATTGAAACGCTTTCCTTCACTGCCTTCTAAGCGCTACCTGGGACGTGGGAACCTATCTATTCGTGGATCGTATCTTTCCAGGGTTTCAATCCCACCCCTTGATTGATGGACTGCCTTTACTTCTTCTTTCCGACTTAGTCCTGAAAAGAGGAACGTTGCTAGACTCACTTACTAATAGTTAATAACTGAGCCTTGAGCTTAAGGCTGGCACGTGGTCTTCTTCTCTTTCTTGCTTTCAGCACCTGCCCTGAGCCATAACTATGAGTGGGGATAACTGAATGCTTTCCCGAGTATCAGCATAACTCACTAATAAGAGGCTATAGTAATGACCATGACACATATAGGAAGAAAAGGAAGTATGCGTGCTAGTAGGATTCCTTTACAAAGTGGAGTCTACTTCTTTGAGTCTTCAAGCTTTATCAAATACTCTACCTGGGGAGTTTCTATGTCCCGTTCTAGACTCTGGTTCAATGCTCTCCTAACAAATGGATTCATATAGGGTCCTACTGGCTCTATCTATCACAGGGAATGGAGAGCCTTGTACCTCTCTAAGGGTCTAGTAGAATGTATTGAAATGAGTCTCTGCTGGCTCCTTACTATTGAAGCTCTATCAACCTTTCTTATATCAAGTAAGTAGATGGAAGTCACTTTCTCAGTCATGGCTTCATCCATCCAATCCCTCTGTAGCATTTTCCTTAAAGTACCTTATTAGAATTAGAGCTATTAGTAAGCCCTAGAGTGTTGACAAGTTGTTCAGGTCAATAGACAGAGGCATCTACACCTTTCCAGGAACCTTGAACTAGTGCCTTTCTTTTTGTCTACTCAATTACCTCCATAGAAAGAGTACCATGGTAAAGAAGTCACGGAGATAGAGAAATCTTATATCCCTCCATAGAGCATCCAAGGAAGCCATGAGCCTTAAATTAAATAAGAAGAGAGTTCCCAGAGAAAGTACCAGCTCTTTCTCTATTCCTAGCCTTTCTTCTACGATGTGTCTACCCTATTTGCTTATTATGAGATTGGGCTGTAGAAGCCTACTCAGTAGCTACTAGGTATGGGGCAAAAGAACTACGGGTATCTCCATATTTTAAATAAGAGCATATGATGTTGCCTCACAAACCACCTATTTCGTCGTCCTGCTGGTCTTAGAAAGAAATTAAGGACTTAGCACATGAAGAGCAAAGGAGTAGCCTCGTCTGGGATCTAACAATCTGCCTACTCTCTTCTCCAAAGCAATTTACTATCCTACCTCTTTAGGTCTTTAAAACTCCTATCTCTCACTCCAACTCGATAGACAGCTCGAAACCATCCAATATGTCCCAGGGTCCAAGAAACCCTTAATTCTCACATTTGGAGCAGTACCCTAGTGGCTTATTCTCAGTGCCTTCACTTATCCATTAGTCTTGTGAATTTTAGCTCAAGAAGTATAGCTAGATAGAAGGAGAAATGCGCTATCCAGTCGACTGAATTCCTCTTTCTCAGGAAACTCCAAACTCTCAGAAAGAACTCTAACAAGGAGAAGACTTTTCCAAGTTCCGAGAAGAAAGTCAGTGGACAGATACGTACCCGATAGGGGGAGCCCTACTTCAGAGTCAGGTCCAGAAAGGATTCGAAATCCACTCCTTTCTTAAAAGCCCTTAACCTTCCAGTATCTTCTATCTGTGAGCGAACGACTTACGGAAAAATCCGAGTTCCTAATGCTCTCAATCTATAAATGTACTAGACTTGAATGAGCACTGACTTCTTCTTCTCGCTTTAGTCAGCCAATCCAAGAAAAAGAGTGTATCCGACTTTCTCCCTAAAAAATATGAAATCTAGGGATTGATTCTAGCTTCAAGACTGTAGAAGGACTCAAGGGAGACCATTCTCTGGATCATATAGAAGTCTAAAAAGAAATAAATATAGCTCAGCGAGAATATGGTAAGCAAAGGTCCTAGGAAAGGATAGTACCCCATCCGTAACGATCCGTGAGAATCCATGGGCTAGAGGATGACTGACTTCTTTCTATCTAGATTGTTGGTGAAAGAGGAAAAGAGCAATTCAGTGAATCCGAAAGAAGGTCCCCAGAAGACAAGTATCCTAGGACTTGGTTCTCTTCCGTCTGTTCTAACACAAGAAACGAACTAAAGGAAAGTAGTAGCCTGAGTTTGTTAGAATGCAGAATAGACTCATTTTCGCGTATTAGCGCTTCTGACTGGAGTCTGTGAGGGAGCATCTAGAACTAGAATCGGGTTCACAACAGAAGCCCTGGAAACTTAAAAAAGAGGGGTCCTATGTGAATGAGAGTGTAGCTAGGTCGAGTGAGTTAGGAATGCAGAAAGATCAGTTCTTCCTAGGGCAGAGCCACTAGCGTTTTCACGGGAGAGGTTCATGGCTATGTGGAACTCATAGTTCTAGCTTCTGAGGAAATTGACTAGTCTGATTGTAGACCTTGTTGGAGCTCTTTGATTCTTTGACTTTTTCTTATAGAGAAATTACTTGGATCAAACAAAGATTGTGTCGACAATAGAGCGGATACACGCGATTTCCCAACTTGGCAACTATGTGTACTTCTTCTCTCTAGAGAGCGCAGCTGTTAGGTGATTATGGCGTTCCTTACATGATCTATATGTTTCATCAATAAAGAAAGGCTTGGAGATTTGTTTCGTAGAAGCACCTTCTTCCTATCCATGTCTCTATCTTTATTCGCAGAGACGGCCCGCTGTCACAGCTTTTGTCAGCCTCAGCTCGAGCCCTCGCCTGTTCAACGCTAGTAACGTGGTCTTGGAGTACTTTATAAGCCTGCTGAGCCTCATTAATCTTCGTCTGAAGTGCTTCCTGAAACAAGCACGAGGGAACGGTCAGAAGATAACTCGTATCGGGATAGGAGACACACCGTATGAGCTTTTGTAGGAGCAAGCAGACCGAGTTTCTAGGATAGGAGTCCTTATTTATTGACCTTGAAGTTCCGGCATACAAGTAAGCACGAACATGAATAAAAGCAGGCAATGGAATTGTATCACAATCGTAATATGTTGAATAGGCATAATAGAGCCCGACTGCCAGTTAAGTTATTGGAATAGGCCCCCTGTCTTGTTTGTCTTAGCCACCTTATTTTGAAGGAGCAAGCCTGCTTCGGTATTCGGTAGTGGTAGTAACTTCAAAGGAATTGGTAGTATATCTTGAATAGATAAGCATTCATAATGTATGAACTCAACCCATGTTCAAGAGCTTGAAGAATGAAGTGAAAAGCTTGACTTTAGAGTTCGATCGGTTTTCGCCCTTCTCTTTCGCTTACTGGTTCATACCAGATAAGGTAAGAGTTCGGTTCCTATTGAGTCAGTTCTGGGACTAAGAGAAAGGGGATATCGATAAAGATGAGTATGCCTCGAAAGGAAGAAAGAATTTTTTTAATATAGGGAAGCAATTATAGAATATTTAGTTTCTGATTTCTCTTCTGATGCTTTGCTTAATAACCGCTCGTCGAGCAGCTTCTCCTTTTCCTTTTCTTCCACCGGACGATGTAAACTCAGATTATTCATTCATTGTAGCAGCTTGCTTGTTTTGTTCCACGCTGAAGGGTTTGAAGAGGGGAGTGCTTGCTTAAAGTTTATGTCTTTTGCTTACCCTCTTGGAAAATTCATCCTTAAGTCAAGAGTCTGAACTTCGTCAACCGTAACGTAATTAATTGGCTAAGCAAAGGGTCTACTAGCAGGAGAGGATGCATTTACCAACGGGAGTTCTCCTTTCAGTCGAGCTCAATTATATCGACCCTGGCGAAGTGGAGTTTCTTGTAGTTGAATCGAAAAATGTTATTAGGGGTAAAGAGACTCGACGTAAGGAAGAGGGGAGAGTCTAGATGTCTAGCTTGACTGACTGACCGGCCTGGCTCTTTGGCATCTTCTTTCGCAAAGAATACGTAGCTCTCCGCTAAAGCCCTTGACTCGCTTTTAGTTGAATCCTCTATTTGATTAGCAGTTTCATTGCGCTAAGGCTGGTACGCGTAGTAAACAAAGCCTCTACCTACCCCGGAATTAAAATAGCTTTTTTTTTTCTTCTATTCGAAAAGGTCAGAAAAGTTGAGATTGAACCTTGGCGAAACATAGCAACAGGGGGCAAGCCAGGTATCCTAGTAGGCAGGGGATTCAAAACAAAAGAGATAGATCCAGACCAAGAAAAGAAAGTGTAGTCTTGGAATGGGACTAGGTTTAGGTTAGGAATTCTTTTTCCAACTCGTCCCAGAATGGGCGTTATGGCAAAGAACAAGAAGAAAACAATCTGTTACTAGGGACATAGCTATCAGATCTACTACTAGTGCTTTAGCCATAGCCTTCCTTCCTTTACCAAAGCTATCTTCTCTACTTGCTACAATGCCGCTTAGTGATGATGCTGAAGCTTACTAAGCTAATAAGATACGGAAGTTTCTCACCTTTAAAAAAGAGATTCCATAGGACTTAACTTATACGATACGATATGCCCTGGGGTAGGCATCAGAAGGAAGACGTTCTATATGCCTAAGAAGCGAACACTACCTATATATCTAGCTACTTCCAGTTGACTTCCTTAACTCGCCTCTGGGTGCTATAAGGTCTCTTCCTGCCTAGCGTTCACCAGTAGAAAAAGTCAGAGAAGGACTTCACTGCTTGCTACACACTAGAATGCAGAATGGGCTATCCTTTCAAGTTTTATGCTATAGAAATTTATTTTCTTTGAACGTAGATAAGAGATCTTAAAAGCCAAAGAGATGATAGGAGTAGCTCGCTAAAGCCCTTCGCCCCGTAAAGAAAGTTTCTTTGTGACTCTACCTGGGGAAGCAAGAAAGCATTCCTGCGAAGCTAAGCAGGAAGAAAGGGTTGGGAATAGAATAGAAAGTAGGGGTGAACACCCAGCAAGCGTAGTCGATAAGCAAGAGCTAGCCTTAAAATGAATATGATTATGCCTATCCTTCTGGGGGAGTCAGAAGATCCGCAGTTAGACGCGGAAGCAGCAGCGATCGGGGAGGCAGGTGGCCGACTAGGTCAGAGTTGTGAAGGTGGTGGCAAACGACGTATTTTCGCCATAGGCGGCTTTGGTCAGAGGCTATTGCCTGAGTGGGAAAGGGTTATAGTGAAGACTTGCACGCCATCTCGTGTAGTGAATACCGTACATCTCATCCAGTCTCAGAAAAAAACGGAACCTGCTATTTGGCTCCAACGGGTGCATGTATCAAGGTAAATTACTATTCTAAGACTGTAGACTCTCTATCTATCTCTTAGTGTCCCTCTTCTTTTCCTCAGCCTGTGGGGAAAAGCCCGAGGTGCACTGATTTTCGCCCTCATTTTATGAGATGGGGTTGGTCAAACTTTCCCTTCCTTGCTTCATCCTTCCCGTAATATTACTTTCTATCCGCTTCTAGCCTAACTAAGGCAATTCAGTTCACTTCTGGAGCGTCGAAAGCATAGTTGAATGTGTCTTTCTTTCTTCGGAATGAATGAGAGTAATAGTAGTCAGGGAAAGAGAGTCTTTTCAAGGCAACTAGTGCTCTTTCTTTGACCCCTAACGCTAGGGCCACTTCCTGGCGTTCGTGCCCCATACTCATGGGTTACTTCATTCACTTCATAGAGGGCAACAAAGGTAGATTTAGAAAAGATAGACTTTCGCTTATATAGGACTTTCGATCATTAATACGAGTAGGAGGAAAGGGCAAGCAAGCAGCAACGGGAGCTCCTTCTAACAGAGTGAATCGTAGCGTTTATATCTGGGATTAAGCTCTGCAGCCAGCCTATGCCTTTCAGGCAGTTGATTGCCCTTCTAGCTATAATAACGAACTTCCTTTCCCTCTACAACCTTGCTGGGATTGCTTGATTGGGTTAGCATTCATAGCTGTTAGCACGAGATGCAGTTCAGTTAAATAGATAACTCCTAGCTCTTAGGATTGAAGCTTATCTTCTCAGAACTCAAACTTTGAAAAGGTTCCTAGTAAACTTAACGTTAAAGAAAGCTTAGCTTATTCTCCCACTCTGGTTTTAACCGATGCATTAGCTTTTCTTTTACAAGATGTCCTGGACGCCCCTTTCTTCAAAAAAGGAGATGCATGTAATTACGGATATCATAGCTTTAGGTGCTCCTACTTTAGACGTACATGGACGATACACTCGATACAGCCAGCGTATAGGGATAGGGAGAGGTAAAAAGGCATAGCATAGCTTTCAGGGAAACTCCTTAACACAGGAGTATTGGAAATGGAAATACAGATCAAATACCTTCTGAGGCGGTGTTCCCTACATACAGTACGGAGGGGAAGCGGGAAGAGAAGAAGGGCTAATTAGAATATGCAACAGCGCTTAGCCCCTCCACTCAACTCAGCCATACAAGCCTTTCTAGTTATCCTATACGTTATGTGCTTAGTTACACGGTTACACGACTTCGACTCTGGGCGTCCCCCTTAACCAACTATCCTTCTTTCCACGGACAGGCAGGTTAAGCTGACTAGCTGCCATCGCTTTCAGATTCAAGGAAATTTTCCAGACCTTTAGGTTCTGATTCGACTGATCGCCCTACTTCTTTAGCTTTAGGAGCTAGACCAGCGAGAGATTCTTTCTATTACAAGAGTTTACTTCGAGAGAAACAGACCGGGCATCCATCCATTCTTCTATGTCTTCTATGTTATAAGCCTCTGGCTCTAGCTACTCTCGATACCTCTTACTTCAGAATAGTCACGCTTCCCAGTCTCTCCTTGCAGCGAGTTAGAAGGTTGTCTAAGCGATTAAGGAGTTTTGTAATCAATATCCGCTATCTTCATCTGGTCTTTCCGGAAGCCTGCCCATCGAGCTGAGGAGAAAGGAAAGAAGAGCTTGTTGTTCCTTCCCGCGTTGGAATGCAACCTTAGTTGAAAGTGATGATGTTGATCTCCTTTTCCGAGAATGAGAATGTTAGGCTAATCTGAATAGGGGGTTGGGAATCCCACCTTTGAAAGAGTTGGTGTCTCGTCCGGGGCATGCTAATAGTTGTGTGGGGATATATTCCTAAGCCAAGCTATACCTGCAAGCCAGTTTTTGTCTTGTTCTGAGGGAAAAGACTTCATAATAGGCCAGCCAGGACTAGTGTGATCCTAACCGGTCTTCTTCTTACTTACACTATTTCTTTTACCGGGATTGATGTCCGAGGAAGGATTGGAAGAGTGAGGGTTTAGGCTTTCCAGGAAGAGATGAGACCAAATCTGGAGAGATGCGAAGAAGGAACTGTTTTCAGGACAAAGACTCGAAGGGCTTGGTTGTGAGGAAGTGAATAAATTAGGGTACGGTCCGACGTAAGCCACAGTTTGATCGACAAGCTCAGTTTACAATGAAAATCAATGCAAGAAGAAGAAGGACGACAACGGAATGGGAGGTTCATCGGAACTGTTCTAGTTCGATCGCAAATAGCGTTTAGCTTGAGTGCGCGATCATGACAAGGACTTGAGGTTCTTTTTCCGAAGGAGCTGAGAAAGGAAGCATCATTGGCTAAACCCACGAGCCAGAGACGGAATTCCCAAGTCGAATGGGAACCATTTCTGTACCGGTTCCACCGAATGCTCCTCTTTTCTACTACGGTAAACTTCACTCTAAGCCAATCCAGTTCTCTGACTAAAGGTTCACTGGAACCTACCAAGCCAAGCATTTGCCCGCTTGACGGTCGGAGCGCTCTTTTATGATATGAAGAAGAAGCGCGTATATCTTTTATCTATGCTTGGCTGGTGGAATAGATCATTGCATTTTTTAGATAAAAGCTGGCGATGACTTGTCAACTCAATCGAGATCGATCGCTTTCAAGTGTTTTTTGTTTCCCTCCCGAAAGAAAATTGGAAAGAAGAAAGAAGGCGCAACACTTTCAGTGCCTTTTCGCTAGTAAGATCCATACAAAAACAAGTGCGTCTCACTGTCACGGGAATAGACAGAGAGCGATTGGAAGCCTTATGCTCCGCCCGCGGTGCTAAACTCTAAACTAAAGTTCCGCGAGAATAGAGTTTGTTCTATGGTCCGAAGAACGCTCAGAATCCGGATGAGTTGACTCAGGCACAGATCCATTTTCCCTCTGCCTCGGCGTCACTCCAATAGCCGATGTCATCATTAGGGCAAACGATTTCTCTTTATTGCCTATCTCTCTAGAAAGGAGGAGTAATAGAAGGTTAGGTGTTCATTGGGTATGATATCTAGTGCCGATCCGGGATACTCCGAAGGGCGACTAGGTCAGTCCATTGAGGGAGGCGGAAAAGGCCTTATATTCGCCATCGGGAACTAGATCGGTCTTTGGCTTTTACGGCCACCAATGGGCAGCAGCTGTGTTAAAGAGCCGTGGATGGTACCTTTAATCAACTTGCTCCCCTTGACCTTGGGAGCATGGATTCTTTCTCGTAAAAATCAGCAACAGACCGTTGGCCGCTGCAAGTTATGTCTAAGATGATGACAACCGTGTTCGGAGAGAGGCTTGGCTATTGTTGGGCATTAACCATCAATGGCACTATGTTCGATGTACCCTTTGTAAAGTAAAGTAAAAAAGGGTCCACTGTATGTTTTATAACAGGCCACAGGCCAACCTCTCGGATATATGTCGTCTTGGGCCAGTATTCGCACTATCTCACAATTTTCTGGTGTGGTTAGCTGCGGACGAGGTATACCTCGAGAGAAAGTGTACAAACTATGCTCTCTTGGGTGATGATATTGTTATCGCCGACAAGAAGGAAGCAGAATGCTATTTTGATATGCTGCTGGGTTAGTTAGGGGTCAAGATTTGGGCAACGGGACCATTGAATTTTCAAAACGCTTTTTCCATAGTTCACTTGATCCTTCCCCTATTTCACTTAAAATGGTAAGGGGACCTACCCAATACAATAGGAACTATGGCAGTGATGAATAAGTACGGAAACCGCTCTTTAAGAGTGAGTCTACGTTTGCGCGGGGCCAGGTACCACACATATGTGGTGAAACCCGACTTGCCTTTTCATCTAAATCGTCATAGACACTTTCTAATATTGTTCTGCCCTTCGGGGATCACCCCTCTTCCTTTCTAATCAGTGATGAGAGTGTCTCTGCACACAATAAAAACAAATAGTGGGGAGAGGCTTGACGGAGACTTCTGTTAGGACAAAATTCTTCTTTAGTGAAGATAGGACTTCGTTCAGTTTGCTGGACCATTCCATTCTATCGAACCTGTTTCCCGGTCACCTGTTGTGTTGGGATGATCTCTTTTCATTCTTGATAGCTCTGCCATCTTCTACGTCCCTACCGAGATGGATTCTCTTCTAGGAGGGAATGAAGGTTTGGCATTGGGGTAGCCATCTATTTGAAGACTCCTCTCTTTTGAGATAGTCTATGATCGATCAAACGAGACATGTCATGAGCTTGAATTCCATCGAACCTTCCTTTACTTTCTTTATAGAAAGTAATTTCTTCTAGCTTGAACCCGCTTCACTCTCCCTTTCGAGACAACACTAACAAAGGCAAGAAAGAGAGAGTCAAGAAGAACAGACAGATAGACATGTAAGGAAGGTCAGAGAGTGGGAAAGAGCTACTCCTTGCTTATTGTTATAGCGCGCCCCCTACCTAACTAACTGACGAGTAGTTTACCTTAACGTATGTAATAGCAACGTCAAAGGACGAGAAGATGTGTGTAGTACCCGTACTGGAATGGAAGCTCTTGGATAGAAGAGAAGGGAACAGAAGATACCAACGAAGAAGTTGGGAGGTCGGAGTAAGAGCATCACAGAAAGAAGAGTAGCTGAACCAAAGCGTAAAAGCTAGCTGGCAAAGAACCTAGCGCAATGAAAGATGTTTATTTTAATGAATCGAGATTTTCTTAGTGTGAAGTCAGCTGTACTACTATAATATAAATATAAAAATGCATATTTTTTGTTTGACCGGCAAAGCATTGAACGAACACAGGGACTGCCCCTACTAGATCGAAGTCACGCATGGTCAGTTTCATCTTGCCACATCGTAGCAGCCTCTCCATACAAGTCACAAGCGGACCAAAGCAATAGCAATAGGAAGAAGGATTCATCCCAGAAGGAGACCTTACCTGCCTGCCTCTCTTTGTCCAATTAGTGTATCAACGTATAAGAAGATTCCATGATAAGAGAGATGAGGTAGCCGACCCGACAATATGACACATAAGTAAGAAGGATCAGTTCCAGCGGTCGGTGGAAAAGGAATAAATAGTAAAGCTTGTTTGGATATGGATATAAGGAAGCACTCATTCTCTCCCGATGAGAATAAGCCTCTCTTTCCATAGAGTTCTTCTTTTTCCTCGCCGACCGAATGATCAAGTATTCGGAGAATCGGTTGTTAGGGCGTTTACCTTCGGATTGGAACAGGGGCTGGAAAGGCTACGTTTATGGCCATTCCAATGGACGACTTCCAGATGATCCTTGGAATGGAATTTTGACGAACGGCCTTGCACCGCTACCTTTTATGGACATGGACTCGATTGCTATCTTAGCTGCTTTCCTCGTTATGAGACGATAGGCTGAGTTAAGACGTGTCGAATCTTTTAGTAAGTCGTCAAAGAGGGTCGACGAAGCGAAGTTGACGGGCCGATAGGACAACCATTGTGCGTAGTTAAGTGAGCGAACTGCGCTTTCACGAACCGAGCTTTTCCGAGTCGACTAAGTCAATTCAGTGCTGTTGAAAGCGTAGCACACTTAACTTAGGCACCCAACTTCTATATGTCAATCAAGTTCCTGCATGTGAGCATGGGTGGTAAAGGAAGAAAGCGTGAGCTTGACTTTTTATTGACTTTAGTTAGCAGGGGAAGCAGCGGCGCATCCCGCCCGTCCTTAAAGCATCGCATCTGTTCAGTCATGTAAGCTAAGGTTTTTTTCTATCTGCTGATAGAGCACCTTGTTTCTTATTCTTTCTTTCGAGCTCAAGCCTACGCCCTCTTTCCTTCTCTGTCCCTTAGGCTCTCTGTCCTGCTCCCCTGAAAAGGGCGAAGCGGAAATTTCATAAGAGAAGAAAGCTGGTAGCGTAGATTCAGGCTACCCGAGTAGCTACGATTCCGTCCCTCCCAGTTCAGTTCACAGGTGTAGTTGCGCGTACTTAAATTAATCCACTTTTTTCGAGATTTGGTTGGTGTTCAGTGTACCGCACCGTGGGTACAATAGAAGTCTCAGGATCCAAAGAAAAGAAAGAAGAGAAAAAGCGCTAAGATAAAAACCTACATGCTTAACACATGCGTGCGAGTCGTATGAAAGAGAAAGACAAGACCCCTACCGGACCAGAGGCTTCCCGCCCGGATTATGTCCAAGAAGAAAAATGACCACTACGCACGAAGGACCAAGGTGGATTCAGGAGGATAAGGGTAAGAAGCGGGGTAGAGTAATGGTTAACTTCTCGGGCTCATAATCTGAAGACTGCAGGTTCGAATCCTGCCCCCGCCTAAGAACGTCGAGATGCTGTATTATATTAACGAGTATCTCTCTTTTGAGCTAACTAAAGCGCTAAAGCAAGTAACTGCAAGAAAAGTTCTAGTCGATTGACCGACAGGAAAGTCATTCTATTCTGAGCACGTCTTCGCCGACCTACTTAAAGAACGAGCATATTCCTTCCCATCCACCATCTCCTTCTGGGTTACTCCGATGCACACGCTTAGCTACAACTTCTGGCTTACAAAAGCGGCCCCAGACTACTTCTCAAGTCTGATTGAAACTCAACTTGATGGGCAGAATCTTGAGCCAGAGGTCATACTGATCCTGTCCTTTCAATAGTGAACACGCACACAACAGAATCGCATCGAGAAAGACAAGGATGGGAATATGGTTGACCCAGAATTGACATAAGAAAGACGGCCCAACTTCATCACCAAAGAAAGGGGGAGCTTTGCCCATTCTAATTATCAAGATCCGGCTACCCAAGTAAGAAAGATTTCTAATAACAAACAAAGCGAGGAGAGCGATCTACAAGAGTAAGCGAATGGTTAATTCACTCAAGTCTTTCTTGGAAGTGGAAGAAAACAAAAAGATGCTATGCTGTCTAGCAAAGAACGCATGGATAAGTGGGCGAGCAAGCGAAGCCCCAGGTTCGGAAAGAATAGAAAGAATAGTAGATACCAGAATGATTCTTGAGCAGCGCGGGGAGAAGTGAAGAAAAGGCAAATCCTTGAGAAGGAAGAGCGCTATCCTAGTAAAGAAGATAAGTTCTCGACTATAGTGAACCGAATGTTGCTTAGGGCGGGTGACCATCTTATGATTGAAAATAAGCACCGAAAGTAAGAGAAGTGAGGCGTTCGGAACCTACTCTAGTAGAGGAACCAACCCCCCAGAAAACCTGACCAAAAAAAAAATAGCTACGTTCCCGTAACTAACGTTACTTCGGAGTATGTGGCTGATCCGCTGAGAAAAGACGGGAAGGCAAACAGAAAGTACTACTTTCTTAAGTTAAGATGAATCTATTGAAGAGTCAAGGTTTCCAATGAGCACGGATGAGGCGAAGCATCGATCCCTAACAAGCGAGGTAAGCGCCCGGATACAAAGGAATCTTAGTCTATGTCTTGGTCACCCAGAAAAGTCTTTAGAGATAGTTGAGGGACCTCTACTTTACGTACCCCTTTAGTCTTAAGAGAAAGTAAAGTAATACACTCAGTCTCACCGTTGGAGGATTTAGGGCGTTAGCCCGAAACCCATAGAGAGTCAAAAGGCTGTAGCACTGCAGGAAGACCAAGGTCTCGATCGACAGATCTAGTGGTCAGTCACCCTCAATATTGGATTCTACGGCCAATGCTGCTAAATTCAAATCACATTAATAAGAGAAATGGATTAAGCCAGTCTTCCATGGTTTGATGGAAGGAAGAGCTAAACCTGAACTGAACCTCGGGAAGGAGAATTCGTCTTCCAGCCAATCACGCAGGAATCTACTTTCTAATTGATTTCACGCGTCGACATGCTTCTACCTTTCATTTCTTTTCCTCGACTCAAATTTTTAAAAATAGATCCAATAAGAAAAAAGTATTTCATTTTATCAAGAGGAGAAATTCCAGCATGAAAGAGACCTGAAAAAATGGAAAAAAAAAAATGAAATTAAAGAAAGAAGTATATTTACAAGGCTCTAAGAGAGAAGAGCCATGAAAGAAGAGACCCGAACAGAGACTCGGTTTATACTCGCGCATCGAAGAGCATCGTTAATTTTGTAAGAGAATAGTTACGGCTTATCTAGCCTGTCCATGAATGAATCATTTGCGAAGAGACTAGCTCCTACACTTTCTTTCTTTTGTCGAGATTGGTTTGGTGTTCTTCGAACATTTCTAACCCTAGAAGCTATTGGTGACCAAGTAAGCTCAAGAAGCGAAGCTGGTCTTCCTGCCATCAGGGCATCAATCTCATGCTCATGCATGTGCGCTTTTAGTTCTGTCAACCCTTCGCTAGTAGAACTATCAGATAGAATGGCTAGTCGGTAAATAAGCCTTCCCGGGTTATCTCGTACCTATCTTTCAACCTAGTCAACTAGTCAATCTCTCTACGATTACAAAGAAAAACAACTCGAAAAGAATCTCCAGGTATACAAAAAGTAGTACGAGAGCTTTACACTTTTACACAAGGAAGGAGAACTCTTAGATCCGGATCCCTGTCCACGACTCTATTCTCTTCCCTTTCTGGTCTCTTCTATCAATAATGGGAGTGAATACCTGTCCGATCTTTCCTTTTATTCGTAGATCGGGGATTGGGGGATAGTCAATAGATTAGTGCAAACGAACTCTCCTTGCCGCTTCCTTCTTTCTCGTGGGTTCAAGCTTCGAGTACTTTCTATTCTAATCTTATAATCCCTGAATCGCAGTTTTGTTATCACAATCTCTCTCTTACTATAAGATAAACAAACTCTTTCTTGCTTTCAGCACCTGCCCTGAGCCGGAGGGTACTCTTTCAGGGAATAGAATGAGACTGACTTACCATTTCTCTAGTCACTCTCGCAGCTTCAGGGGAAGAGGGGCGTAGCGAATATCTGGTTCGAAAGCTAGTTCCGATTTAAGCTGTGAGCCAGAGCTGCTAATGGCTCACTGAACTCTCTTCTAGGCTGAGGCCTCTTTCTAATACCCAACCCACCAAGAGCGGAAAAGAGACCGGTGGGAAGAGCAAAAGCGATGCCATCGATTTTTCCTCGAATCACTTCTTCTTCCTTTCAATTTGAAAAGAGCATCTTCCCGGAGCGATAGATAACTCTTAGAATAAGGAAATGGGCCTTTTTCGCCTGCTTCCAAAAAAGAACCTATTCGTCAAGTCAAGATCGCCGCGCTTACGCCTTTTCCTATTGCCCCAGGCACCAATACTGCGCCGCTTCCTTTTATTCTGCATCGGCGCCCAAGCACTGGACCAAGGGCTTTCGAAATGAACTACTTGGCTCGGTTTCCTTCCCCCGCTTAATCGAAATCTCCTTCACTCACAACATAAGGCCAAAGCAATCCCAACAAAGAAAGATGCAGAGTGCTGTCATACCCCTTCCCTTGGGTGACTGAATACCCTTTCGTCACTTAACTACCCTTCGAGCTAAGAACAGGAAGAAAGCAGCCTTTCTCCTCTTTATATTATACGACAGCACCAAAGTCAACTGATAAAAGAACAGCAGATTTGTCTCAAAGAGCAGCGGACGAAATGCGCTTTCTTTGTCCTTCCTTCAACCTCAACCCCGAGAAAAGAGCTCTTTCTCGGCATCTCTCTAGAGGAATCGGAATAAGAGCTTCTTCTTCCTACCCCTTGGTCACTGAATCCTAATCTGACTCCCTGAGGTCACTTGGTCTGGGATCGACAATGGCCTTAGTTATTTATCTTAAACCTGCTACGTCATCGCCTTGGTGTGTGGGCTACACAGAGGCTCCTGACCTTTGAAAGGCTCTTCCCTTAGTCTCACTTTGTTCAACTAAGCACTTCGTGCCTTAACCTTCGAAAACGAAAGAGCTCGCACTCAATCAATCGAAGGCGGAAAGCACTCTTCCGGGCAATCGGAAACAGTCATTCTCTTTTCTTTATTCATGGCCTTGTTATCTCCAAAAGTCGATAGGCAGCAACCTAAAGAAGGAAGAGAAGAGGATGAAGAACAAGCAAAAACCACTCTTTCAGAGCCTGATGTGACTCGGACCTCTGTTACCATTGGTCCTACATTGCCACGGACGTTTTAACCAAGAAATATCATAAGAAAAGTGCGATTGAGATGAACGGTATGCGAGTTTCATTCTTTCTTTTGTACTTCTCTTTCTTTATCGAGATTCAGTTGGTCTTCAGTTCGGTACAAGATCGAAAATCATGCATTCCATTCTATCGGCAGGGGCATCAATGAATCTACCAACTCGAAATTGCATAAGAATGAATATTTTATAGCTAAAAGACTGAAAACGAGATCTCTTTCCTCTAAAATGACCTGTAATGCAAATAAAAGCATTGAATCGACCGAAAGAAGTGCCCCTTCCTTTACTTGAGTGTCTTTTTTGGGACCTAGATGGCTGGTGGATCAACGGTGAGCCGTTCAACCAGGGATCTATCCATAGTTTTGTGTCCGTTCCGATGAAGTAAGAGATCCCCTCAAGGACTATCGATAGAGCAGAAGGCTTACTAAGGAAGGCAAAGCACAGATCCCTTACCTGTTTATCTACTACCAAAAGCAGGAGCAGTTGCAGGTATCGAGTGTTGTGAGGGCTTTCATTTGCGCGTTAAGGGCAGTTTCTGTTATAGCACTAGGAATCGGTGCCCTTAGTCTAAGCTAAAAAAAGAGATGGTCAAGAATTTGGAATTTCGTATATAGAGAAAAAATGCCCCAAACGTCCCATGCTGTTAGTTGGTAAACAACCAACCAACTTTTTCTCTATAGTTCTTCACTACTCACTAAGTAAGGGGGTCTCTTTCTTTCTCTGGGGGGAATCATTTTTTCTCAATCAAGCCTCAATTCTTTTTTCAAATGCAGCGACTAGAAAGATGTTATTTGCTGCTATTCTATCTATTTGTACATTAAGTTCGAAGAAGATCTTAATCTATAATGAAGAAATCATAGTAGCTCCTTCTTCTCTAGGCTTTATTCGGAAGAGTTTAGGTAAGACTTGCATGCAAAGAAAGGCTCGACAGGAGAGGCTATTCAGGAAGAACCGCAGCCCCTTTCTGGGCTTAGTAAGGCGCATCTGTTTTCTTGCTCCCTTGTTACGTTACGCATTAAGGACTCTATTACTATTTACGCTCAGAAAAAGCTTATTCATCTGCACCTTCTCTGGAACCGGGTATTCATTCCTAAATCCATAATCCATTTACCTCGACCAGGATCAACTCCTTCTATGCCCCACGCAAAAAGCTAAAAGTAAAGCAGTCATCAAGCCAGAGCTAGTTTAACAACTACCGATTCGCACCCGCCGGTCAAAGAATTCCCTTTCGAGAACACCGAGACGCTCCCTTTTAAGGTAAGGGGAGATCCTCTTTGGGACTAAAGTAAAGAGCTCTAACAGAAGAGCGGCAACAGCTTATCCAAAAAGACCTGTTCTCTTATCGTATCGCTTTGAACATTCTCCTTTCTCGGCCCAATCAAGGGTTCTGTTCTAGAGACAATTCCTTATTCAGGAACCCCTATTCTTGCAAAGACCGCTATGCACCTTGTTTACGATGCGCTTATTTGCATAACCTAACTCTCCTGGGGGCGAGGCAAGCAATAGAAAGGGCGTGGAAATTAGCCCTCGTAAGGCCTCTTACTTAAAGGCAGAACCAAAGAGAGTAGTGAGAGGAGTTCAAACCCGACTCAAGGCCTAGTATAGTAGATCTCTTCCTGCTACCTTACTGACTTCCCTGGGGGATAAGAAAAAGCTGTTACAGAATCAGCAGCTACCCATCTGTTGGAGGAAGGACTACTGGTAGTGGTTCGGCAGCTCAACTCTTATTAGTAGCGGCCCATGTAGATTGGGGGAAGAAAGAAGACTAGCTCTGGCTTTCAAGCGTGAACCAGGTCTGGGAATCGGCAAGAGGTCTTGGATTAGGCATTAGCGGTCAAAGCATTGATTCTAAGCCAGCCCAGATACGAGTGAGCGAAGCAAGCCTACGCCTACGAGTTTCCATTGACGAAGCGAGAGTAGATGCGACAGAAGGAAGTTATGCCACCAATCCCTAATCGACAGACTCCAATTCTCATACGAAATCCGAATCCGAAAGGGAGGGGCACTTAAGTACACCTACGCACTGGTACGTAATAAATAAAGCAAAGATGCGGCCTAAGCGGAGTGAGTCTTAATCAAATGAAATGGACAAAGCAGAAAGGATTCTCTCCAAAAGCATAAAGCAAGCAGAAGGAAGATCTTCGGATAAGCATGAAATGCCAAATCGGCGGCAGGAAAAGAAGAAATGTTTTGATCTTCTTGCCGACGTTCTAAGTTTCGTGTGCCGCTAAATTAAGCCTCTCTTTGGTTTTGTTTAGGCTTCTGCCTTTACTTTTCTCTAGCCTTTTGGCTTCCTACTTTTAGCCATTTTCTTTTGCTTTCAACACCATACCCGTTCTCTACGCACTAACTAGGGTTTGCTTAACCGTCTGCTCTCCTTTCGTTTGGCCACTTAGGATCGTTCCCTTTGTTCAGCGAATAAGACTGATTACGAATTTTTCAAATGAAAAGAAGGGCGCCGGTACAGGTGTCCCTTTCTTTTACTCTTAGAAAAGCACTAATTAAGTTACTTACGGAATGAAAAATCTCTCTATCGTCCAAGATCCTAAGGTTTGCATGTCTTAGGCTAGGCCGGTATGGTATCTCGCCTCTAGCCTCTCTATATAGAATTCTCGATCGAAATCTCATATGAAAAAGAAGCTCTCTTTTACCTCTGCTTTGATTCACGATTTCACTTAAAGCAGACTAGAATCTTCTTTGAACAAGCGAAAGAAGTCATATACACCTTACCACTAAACTAGATTTGTTTGGTTAAGGTACACACCACTTCCAATTGAAAAAGAAGTTCCCTTCTTAAACTTGTAGGAAATAACGTATGTAAGTCCAGCACTCTCTTCATTCTATCTGTTAGTCTAGTTGGTAGCAATCTAAGGATTTTCAGCTCTTCAAAGGTAGGTTAATCAGTCTATCCCCATTACCGTATCGGCTAAGGCTTCCCTTTCTTCCTTGCGTCGATTAGGGTCCCTGCCCTCCATTCTCTCTCAGCTTCCTCTGCTTGCTTTCATGTAGTTTCTTTTTTCGTAGGTAAATTCGTTTCTTCCGGCTAGACTTTCTTCTTGACTTTTATCTATTCGTTGAGGTACTTTTCACTCTTTTTAGGATGAAAGAAGTCCTTCTTTCCAGTCCGCTAGCAGTCCATACCTAACAGTCTTCGAAGCCGTATCAGGGCCAATTCCCTTTCTTTGAGATTAAGACTCTGGTGAGAGGGAGCCCCATTCCCGATCGTCTTTATCGGAGAAGCCTTTGAGAAATTGTCCTATTTCCTTACCTGCTGTCCGGGGTCAATTCCTTTGTATCGAGGGGCTTTCCTTCCTAGGTCTATTCCTTCTCTCCACTTATTCGGTATGGTATGTCCGCCCAGTCGTCAAAGCTTTTCCTTTCCTTTTAACTAAGCCTTCCCGCTCTACTGGAAACTATCCTCTATCAGAAAGTCTCGTAATCAACTTGATTTTTTTTTTTTTTTACTTGATCAATCGGAAAGAAGAAGGCAGAGGTAAACTCCCCAACTCGATCAATGGGTGCTCATTGGTCTTCTTGAAACTCCCCAACTGCCGCAGCTTTCGATTGGGGGAGCCTCGAGCATCCAGTATATGACATTAAGGAGTATTCCTCCATGGAGTAGTCCACTCATAGAACAAGCATGTAAGCGAAGCAAGAAAAAGGCTTTCCATTTTCATTACGATTAACCTTCCTCTCAATTAAAAGAGAGAGCTTCCCCATACATAAGACAAATAAGGAGATAATGGATCACCCTGTCGGAGACCCCGTTTAGGCTGAAAGGAGGAAATTGACCATTCCACACAATAAAGAGGACTGGGAAACACAATTCATAATGAGCTCTACGCATTTATCCGGAAAGCTAAAATCTCGGGGAGTATTAGTGAGTCCAATCTACTCTGTCATACGCCTTAGCAAGATCCATTTTTATAGTCATACCTCCAGAAGAAGTGCGACGGATCGAATAAAGTAATTCCTGAGCAATGATGACATTATCAGAAGCCAGGGATGAAACTAGCCTGAACGGGACTAACAATCTCATCAAGGTCTTAAACGGTTCATGGTGAGAATTTTATAAGCCACATTACATAAGCTGATAGGACGAAAATGAGCTGCTGTAGTGGGGTGAGTTTCTTTCGGAATAAGAACAATAAGAGTATTCTCCAATTCTATAGGAAAGGTACCTGACTCAAATGCAGAACATACAAGATCGAAAATTGTGTCACCTACAATATCCCAATATTTTTGGAAAAAGACGGGTTGGAGCCCATCCGGTTCAGGGGCTTTATACGGTTTCATTGCCTGAATAGCAGCATAAACTTCTTACTTTGAGACAGGAGCAATAAGCAAATCAGCTTGAGCACTAGAAATACAAGGATGGTTATCAAGAGGAGGGTGATGAGCAGGAATAGACTCCACTGAACAGAAAAGAGATTGAAAATGCCTGAAAATTGATCCTTTAACAATATCATCATCAGAACCCCATTCCCCATTCTCAAGTCTCAATCTTTGAATTCTGTTTCTCTGCCTTCTGCACACCGTAGTCGCATGAAAAAATCGAGTTCCTTTGTCTCCAAGAAGGGCACCGTTTGGTCTAGAAGCAAAAACATAAGAAGAGTGGATAAGAAGAAGAAAAAGAAGAAACCGGGCTAAGAAGAGAAAGGGGAAGTTCTTCCGATAACGGGATTGAGAGCGCTGTGAGAGCGCAAGAGCTGTGTGATAGGCAAAGGACTCCACCAAGAGAGGATTGGAGGAAAGTAACCTACAACCTACCATTCGGATTGGCAATAGAGCACGCTTTCAGCCTAGTAGACAACTAAGCAGGAGGAAGGGGAAGTCTTACAAGCAACCTAATTCCTATGTTATAGCCTTCGTTCCCTGGTCTATCGGTGTGCTCCGACAGTGACGAGTTCGAGGAGTGAACCCGAGATATCTGGTTCAGAAGGTTGCCAATGGGGCTAGTGGCGTCCCCGCCCCGCCTCATGAAAGGGAAGCGATATCATTTGGTCGACCAGTCAATAAGAGGGAAAGCACGAACTAGGATCGACCTGCATGTGAGGCAGCGAGTGAGATCCCGAAGAGTTCCGAAAAAGGGTTAGGAGAGTTTGAAGATCTAGAGCGAAGCGAAAGGCCAACCCCGCGGGAAGGAAGTCAGAAGAGAAGGAAGAGACTTTTTACAAATTACAAAGATGAAGACCTAGAGCTAGAGCTTGTTGAGAAAGTCGCTTTAAAGATGGTCACCCTTTCCTATGGGAAGTAAGGAAGTTTCAAGCGATAGCAAAGGCCTTACCTTAGGGAATAGGATCTCTTTCTACGTTTACTGATGCGTCTTCGGATGCTTTTGCAAGAGCGTTTGCTTTAGCGTCTGCGGCTCGTAAACCGAGTGCTTCAGCTTCGTGGGATTTGGATAAGCGCCTGTACACTGTCCTAGGTTGGGTGTGCCATCAAAGGAGAGCCCTTGGGTATAGTATCGTAATTTTGGTTGTCACCCTCATAAACCCGCTTTCTCCACTTGAAGTGGTTGACTGGGAAAAGACCAACAACGGAACTCCTTGTTTGTTGTGTTCTCGCAGGGGAAAATTTCTTATACTTCATACCGAAACAAAAGACAATAAGAGGCTGGTGAAGGAAGGGGTGGCTGGTCCGATCTGGGAATAGTCCCAACCCTTCCTTTCAAAGGGTTTCCAAGCAAGTCTGTAGAGGCCAGGGAATCTCAAATGATGGACAAAGTCAATGCTTTGTCTTTATCTTCTTTTTGACGAGACAACGGGATTTAAGCTTCAAAACCTGCGTTTGGGGTCCCGATAAGGTAATCACCTATAAATTCTTCTAATCGTGAGATTCTTTTAGCTGAGATCTCAGTCTATCTTTGCATCTCTTGAGTATGTAAGGGCTAATGGAGTGAGTTCATTGATGTAGAGAAGATGGGAGAAATTCGGTAGAAGGCAAAAAAATAGAAAGATCTTCTTACCAGGAGTCAGATTCAAGTGATCCAAAGACTAGGGAATGCCCGTCCTTAGTAGGATTTCCAGTAGTCGGTTTTAGGTTGGGGTGCTAATAGTAGCATAGTTGCTTAGTCACCTTCCTCTTACGTATTACTATCTAGGGGCTTTTAAGCTGGTGTCTTTACTTATGTCATTAGCAAGGTGTAAACTACTCGCTTGGTCGCTGAAAGCCCTTCCCTTCGAAGGAAATGTACCTGTCCTAGCAATCTCTGCAGCTCCTTCTTTTTCTTGCTGCTTGGGCCTTAGCCTTGAGTCATTCCGCTATCATTCGAAATGGTCTATGTCGTAGAAGGTGAAATCTCATAGGCAGATGTAGTCTGGTAATCCAGAAGTGATGCATTTCTTTATGAGGGAAACTGGCCCATAGCCCTCTTCTTTTTATTTTCAGCGAACCGCGCCCCATTCTCACTGCCACAAGGCCCAGAGCCCATTATTCTAAATCTAAAGCAGCCTAGCCAAGGCAGGCTTTCGAGCAGGCAGGACAGATGCCGATTCTACCTCTGCCAACTTCCTATTTCTAGCAGGATTTTCTCCATCAACATCCAAGGTTTGTCTTAGCAAGATCCGGTCTAACTCTTTGAAAGATGCAGGTTCAATTCTTTCCTTAATGGGCGAATTAGCCACAGCACAGAGTAAATACCCGAGCAATTCCATTGCTATTGAATACGTTGGACTGTGAACTCTTGTTTAAGAAGCTGGGATCGGAACTTCTTCTTTCGCTTGTTCACGACTCTCCGATGAAGGCTTTCAGGCCTAACCGCAGCTATTTCTAGAGGAAGGAAAGAAGGGCTCAGCCAGACCCGGTTCAATTCGTTTTTTGCGGGAATACCTGGGCTGTCTTATGGCAGCGAAAAGAAAGGTTATTACGAATCGGCTCTTCCTTCTTAGAGAGATTAGCACTAGGAGTTTCTCACCCTAGCCGGAATTAGTGAAGAACAAGAAGAAGCTCTTGCCACTGTCGGCATAACTGCTTTTGGTGGTAAGGACATGGCTTAAGGAAGTTTTTTGTAAGGGCATCGCCCGAAAGCAAAGCGCTTAGGAAGGACAGATGAATTGACTC